GTCCATGTAGCTTAAAACAAAGCAAAGCACTGAAAATGCTTAGATGAGTTAGCTTAGAACTCCACAGACATAAAGGTTTGGTCCTAGCCTTTCCATTGGTTACTAGCAAAATTACACATGCAAGGATCCCCTTACCGGTGAGAATACCCTTTAAGTCCTATACCGGACTAAAAGGAGTAGGTATCAAGCACACTTATAAGTAGCTCACTACACCTTGCTTAGCCACATCCCCACGGAAATACAGCAGTGATAAGAATTAAGCAATAAACGAAAGTTTGACTTAGTTATGCTAATATTGAGTTGGTAAATCTCGTGCCAGCCGCCGCGGTCATACGATTAACTCAAATTAATGGAAAACCGGCGTAAAGCGTGTTTTAGAGATAAAATCAATGAGATTAAGTTCTATCTAGGTCGTAAAAAACTTCAGATTGATACAAAGCCAGTACGCGAAAGCAATCTCAATAATTCTGAATACACGACACCTAAGACTCAAACTGGGATTAGATACCCCACTATGCTTAGGCGTAAACACAAAAAATTCATAACAAAATTATTCGCCAGAGAACTACTAGCAACAGCTTAAAACTCAAAGGACTTGGCGGTGCTTCACAACCATCTAGAGGAGCCTGTTCTATAATCGATAATCCCCGATAAACCTCACCACTTCTTGCTAATCCAGCTTATATACCGCCATCTCCAGCAAACCCTAACAAGGAGAAAAAGTAAGCGCAAGTACACACGTAAACACGTTAGGTCAAGGTGTAGCCCATGGAGTGGGAAGAAATGGGCTACATTTTCTAGTCAAGTATATGTACGACAATCTTTATGAAAATTAAAGATCTAAGGAGGATTTAGTAGTAAATTAAGAATAGAGCGCTTAATTGAATAAGGCCATGAAGCACGTACACACCGCCCGTCACCCTCCTCAATTACCTAACCACTACTTTATACCTAATAGAACCGGAACAAGTACTAGAGGAGACAAGTCGTAACAAGGTAAGCATACTGGAAAGTGTGCTTGGATAAACAAAGTGTAGCTTAAATAAAGCATCTGGCTTACACCCAGAAGACTTCAGGTAATACTGGCTACTTTGAACCAATTCTAGCCCAAATATACTACTAGTAAAACTATTTTCATACATTAAAACAAAACATTCATACCACTAAAGTATAGGCGATAGAAATTTTATTAGGCGCTATAGAGAAAGTACCGCAAGGGAAAGATGAAAGAATTATTAAAAGTGTAAAACAGCATAGATTAATACTACTACCTTTTGCATCATGAGCTAACTAGAACTCCCTTTGCAAAAAGAATTTAAGCAAAGACCCCCGAAACCAAACGAGCTACTTTCAGACAGCTAAATTGAGCCAACCCGTCTATGTGGCAAAATAGTGGGAAGATCTGAAAGTAGAGGTGAAAAGCCAACCGAGCTTGGTGATAGCTGGTTGTCCAAACAAGAATTTTAGTTCAACTGTAAGTCCACCCTAAAAAACATCAACTTTCAATGGTTACTTACAAGTTAATCTAAAGAGGGACAGCTCTTTAGAGCAAAGGATACAACCTTGTGTAGAGAGTAAATTTATTAAAATATCATAGTTGGCCTAAAAGCAGCCATCAATTAAGAAAGCGTTCAAGCTCGACAAAAATCTCGCATAGCTAATCCCGCAAATAAAAAATCAACTCCTACTCCTCCATTGGACTATTCTATAAAAATATAGAAGCAATAATGTTAGTATTAGTAACAAGAAAGAATTCTCCGTGCACAAGCTTATATCAGACCGAATACTCGCTGATAGTTAACAACTTGATAAAGAAAATTAACAAATTAATACCTTTATCACTACCATTGTTAACCCAACACAGGAGTGCAATAAGGAAAGACTAAAAGAAACAGAAGGAACTCGGCAACTATAAATCCCGCCTGTTTACCAAAAACATCACCTCTAGCATTACAAGTATTAGAGGCACTGCCTGCCCAGTGACAAATCAGTTCAACGGCCGCGGTATTCTGACCGTGCAAAGGTAGCATAATCACTTGTTCCTTAAATAGGGACTAGTATGAACGGCTAGACGAGGGTTTAACTGTCTCCTGTCTCCAGTCAGTGAAATTGACCTTCCCGTGAAGAGGCGGGAATAAAAAAATAAGACGAGAAGACCCTATGGAGCTTTAATTAATTTACATACACTAAAACACTTAATCTTCCTAAGGGTTATAAAGTACTAGTACTAAGTAAATAATTTTGGTTGGGGTGACCTCGGAGAATAAAAAAACCTCCGAATGATTTTAACCTAGACACTACAAGTCAAAGTCAAAAATCATCAATTGACCCAGTACAAACTGATCAACGAACCAAGTTACCCTAGGGATAACAGCGCAATCCTATTCTAGAGTTCTTATCGACAATAGGGTTTACGACCTCGATGTTGGATCAGGACTTCCCAATGGTGCAGCCGCTATTAAAGGTTCGTTTGTTCAACGATTAAAGTCCTACGTGATCTGAGTTCAGACCGGAGTAATCCAGGTCGGTTTCTATCTATTTTTAATCTTCTCCCAGTACGAAAGGACAAGAGAAGCAAGGCCAACTGCCCCTCAGCGCCTTAACAGTTAAAAGATGATTTAGTATTAATCTTATAACTGCTTCAAAACCCTACCCGAGAAAAGGGTTTGTTAAGGTGGCAGAGCCCGGTAAATGCATAAAACTTAAGACTTTACAATCAGAGGTTCAATTCCTCTCCTTAACACCATGTTTATAATTAACTTCCTCCTCTTGATCATTCCGATCCTACTAGCAATAGCATTCTTGACACTAGTAGAACGAAAAATGCTAGGTTATATACAATTACGCAAAGGCCCTAACATTGTAGGACCATATGGTATTCTACAACCTATTGCAGACGCACTAAAACTATTCATCAAAGAACCACTACGACCATCAACTTCATCTATATCCCTATTTATTATTGCTCCCTCACTAGCCCTAACCCTTGCACTTACTATATGGATTCCTTTACCAATACCATTCCCCCTAATTAACATAAATATAGGTATACTATTTATCTTAGCAACATCAAGCTTAGCTGTATATTCTATTTTATGATCAGGATGAGCATCCAACTCTAAATATGCATTATTCGGAGCATTACGAGCGGTAGCCCAAACTATCTCATATGAAGTTACACTAGCCATTATCCTTTTATCAGTACTTCTACTTAACGGGTCATTTACTCTATCAACACTCATAATGACCCAAGAAAAAGTATGACTCTTACTCCCGACATGACCGCTAGCAATAATATGATTCATTTCAACTTTAGCAGAGACCAACCGAGCTCCATTTGATTTAACCGAAGGAGAATCAGAACTAGTCTCAGGATTCAACGTCGAGTATGCCGCTGGCCCGTTCGCCCTATTTTTCATAGCTGAATACACCAACATCATCATAATAAACGCTCTAACAACCATTATTTTCCTAAATTCAATATCAACCTTAATCTCACCACAAACCTTTACTGTTAATTTTATAATTAAAACTCTACTATTAACTGCAACATTTCTATGAATTCGAGCATCTTATCCACGCTTCCGATACGATCAGCTCATACACTTATTATGAAAAAATTTCCTCCCCTTGACCCTCGCCATATGTATGTGACATATCTCCATACCAATACTATTATCGGCCATCCCTCCCCAAACACCTTAGAAATATGTCTGATAAAAGAATCACTTTGATAGAGTGAAAAATAGAGGTTTAAGCCCTCTTATTTCTAGAATTACAGGACTCGAACCTATACTAAAGAACTCAAAATTCTCTGTGCTACCTAATACACTATATTCTATCAGTAAGGTCAGCTAAATAAGCTATCGGGCCCATACCCCGAAAATGTTGGTTCACATCCTTCCCGTACTAATCAACCCAGCTACCACTAGTATTATTTACCTAACCCTATTCTCAGGAACAATAATTACCTTAATCAGCTCACACTGATTACTAATATGAATCGGCTTAGAAATAAATATATTTGCCATAATCCCTATCCTTATAAATAATAAAAACCCACGATCCACAGAAGCCGCAACAAAATATTTTCTTATCCAAGCTACCGCATCCATAATCATGATAATAGCTATTATTATAACAACAATTTCCACAGGACAATGAACCATGGTACAGCCCCAAGACAAAATAATCTCTTTAGCACTAATAGTCTCACTAATAATAAAACTAGGTTTAGCACCATTCCACTTTTGAGTGCCTGAAGTGACCCAAGGAGTATCACTCCCATCGGGTATGATTCTGCTTACCTGACAAAAAATTGCACCTATATCCATCATATTCCAAATCTCCACAATAATTGATCAAACCTTGATCCTCCTATCAGCTATCCTATCCGTACTAATAGGAGGCTGAGGAGGTCTAAATCAAACCCAACTACGAAAAATCATAGCCTATTCGTCAATCGCCCATATAGGCTGAATAGCAGCTATTCTAATCTACAACCCACCAGTTATAATCTTAAACCTAATCATCTATATCATTATAACCCTCACTGTATTTGCCCTTCTAATAATAAACACCAATACTACCACATTATCATTATCACTCACATGAAACCTCGCCCCAACAATCACCTTAATTATATTAACCACATTACTGTCACTTGGAGGACTTCCTCCACTCACAGGATTTATACCCAAATGAATAATCATTACAGAACTAATAAAAAATAACAGTATTATCCTACCAACATTCCTATCTATAACTGCTCTACTCAACCTATACTTCTACTTACGACTAGCTTATTCAACATCCTTAACCCTGTTCCCCTCAACTAATAATATAAAAATAAAATGACAATTGCAAAACAAAAAGAAAATAATTATATTACCCGTTCTTACTACCCTATCTACTCTCCTTCTCCCCCTCACACCATTAATTTCTATTTTAAGAAAGGAAATTAGGTTAATTAGACCAAGAGCCTTCAAAGCTCTAAGTAAGCACATCCAATGCTTATCTCCTGCAATAAGGACTGCAAGATTACGTTCTCACATCAACTAGACGCAAACCAGACGCTTTAATTAAGCTAAGCCCTTTCTAGACTGGTGGGCTCCAACCCCACGAAATTTTAGTTAACAGCTAAATACCCTAATCAACTGGCTTCAATCTACTTCTCCCGCCTTAGAAGAAAAAGGAGGCGGGAGAAGCCCCGGCAGGATTGAAGCTGCTCCTTTGAATTTGCAATTCAATATGAATAATCACCTCGAGACTCTGGTAAAAAGAGGTCTAAACCCCTGTGGTTAGATTTACAGTCTAATGCCTGCGCTCAGCCATTTTACCTACCTATGTTCATTAACCGTTGATTATTCTCAACAAATCACAAAGACATCGGCACATTATACCTCTTATTTGGAGCATGAGCTGGAATAGTAGGAACTGCTCTAAGCCTACTAATTCGAGCAGAGCTAGGTCAACCTGGAACTTTACTAGAAGATGACCAAATCTATAACGTCATCGTAACCGCCCATGCTTTCGTCATAATTTTCTTCATAGTAATACCTATCATAATTGGAGGCTTCGGAAACTGATTAGTCCCATTAATGATCGGTGCTCCGGACATAGCCTTTCCACGAATAAATAACATAAGCTTTTGACTTCTTCCACCATCATTTCTACTTCTTCTAGCATCATCTATAGTAGAGGCGGGAGCAGGAACTGGGTGAACAGTTTACCCTCCTTTAGCAGGAAACCTAGCACATGCAGGTGCTTCTGTAGACCTAACAATTTTCTCACTACACCTAGCTGGCGTATCATCTATTCTTGGAGCCATCAATTTTATCACAACTATTATCAATATAAAACCACCGGCAATATCCCAATACCAAACCCCTTTATTCGTGTGATCAGTATTAATTACAGCAGTTCTCCTACTCCTGGCACTTCCTGTACTCGCTGCTGGAATTACAATGTTATTAACAGACCGAAACCTTAATACTACCTTCTTTGACCCAGCTGGAGGAGGGGACCCTATCCTTTATCAACACTTATTCTGATTTTTTGGGCACCCAGAGGTCTACATCCTTATCTTGCCTGGATTTGGAATAATCTCTCACATCGTTACCTATTACTCTGGCAAAAAAGAGCCATTTGGGTATATAGGTATAGTATGAGCTATAATATCAATTGGCTTCCTTGGATTTATTGTATGAGCCCATCACATATTCACCGTAGGTATAGACGTAGACACACGAGCATACTTCACATCAGCCACAATAATTATTGCTATTCCAACAGGAGTCAAAGTCTTTAGCTGACTTGCTACTCTGCATGGAGGTAATATTAAATGATCGCCCGCTATATTATGAGCCTTAGGCTTTATTTTCTTATTTACCGTAGGAGGCCTAACAGGCATTGTTCTAGCTAACTCTTCACTAGATATTGTCCTACATGACACATATTATGTAGTAGCCCATTTTCACTACGTTTTATCCATGGGGGCTGTATTTGCCATTATAGGAGGATTTGCGCACTGATTTCCCTTATTCTCAGGTTATACACTCAACGAAACGTGAGCAAAAATTCACTTCACTGTTATATTTGTAGGAGTAAACATGACCTTCTTCCCTCAACACTTCTTAGGTCTATCTGGTATGCCACGACGATATTCAGACTATCCAGACGCATATACTTTATGAAATACTGTATCATCAATAGGCTCATTTATTTCCCTAACAGCAGTAATAGTAATAATCTTTATAATTTGAGAAGCCTTCGCCTCGAAACGAGAAGTTAAAACCGTAGACATAACATCTACTAACTTAGAATGACTTCACGGCTGCCCACCCCCTTACCATACATTTGAAGAGCCTACATATGTAAAAGCCTAGACCACAACAAGAAAGGAAGGAGTCGAACCCCCAAAAACTAGTTTCAAGCCAGCTCCATAACCCTTATGACTTTCTTTATAGCGAGATATTAGTAAAATCATTACATAACTTTGTCAAAGTTAAATTATTGGTTAACGACCAATATATCTTTATGGCCTACCCCCACCAAATAGGATTTCAAGATGCTACTTCTCCTATTATAGAAGAACTTCTTCACTTTCACGATCATACATTAATAATCGTATTTTTAATTAGCTCGCTAGTGCTATATCTTATCTCGCTTATATTAACTACTAAGTTAACTCACACTAGCACAATAGATGCACAAGAAGTAGAGACTGTATGGACTATTCTGCCGGCTGTCATCCTAATCTTGATTGCCCTTCCATCATTACGAATCTTATATATAATGGACGAGATTAATAACCCTCTACTTACAGTTAAGACTATGGGCCACCAATGGTATTGAAGTTACGAATATACCGATTATGAAGAATTAAATTTTGACTCATATATGGTACCTACAACGGATCTAAAACCAGGTGACCTACGACTACTAGAAGTGGACAATCGAGTAGTACTTCCAATGGAAATTCCCATTCGCATACTTATCTCATCTGAAGATGTACTTCACTCTTGAACAGTACCGTCATTAGGATTAAAAACAGACGCTATCCCAGGTCGTCTAAACCAAGCAACCTTAACATCAACACGCCCAGGTTTGTTTTATGGCCAATGCTCAGAAATTTGCGGCTCTAATCATAGTTTTATACCCATTGTACTAGAAATAGTTCCACTAAAAACATTCGAAGATTGATCATCATCAATGCTATAGATCATTATGAAGCTATATAAGCGTTAACCTTTTAAGTTAAAAACTTGAGGGAATAGCCCTCCATAATGGCATGCCACAACTAGACACCTCTACTTGATTTATTACCATTGTATCAATAATCTTCTCACTTTACATATTCTTCCAATTAAAAATCTCTAATCACATATACACACCCGCACCTAAAACTAAATATCTTGGACATCTAAAACATCTCCTACCTTGAGAAAACAAATGAACGAAAATTTATTCGCCTCTTTTATCACACCAAGTATAATAGGCCTACCTATTGTTATTATTATTATCTTAATACCTAACGTTCTATTCCCCTCACCTCATCGACTAATCAATAACCGTTTAATCTCATTCCAACATTGACTTATCCAACTAGTACTAAAACAACTAATAATGATACACAATGAAAAAGGACGAACTTGATCACTTATACTAATCTCTCTCATCATGTTTATTGGTTCTACAAATTTACTTGGTCTTCTACCTCATTCATTTACTCCAACAACACAATTATCAATAAATCTGGGTATAGCCATTCCCCTATGAGCAGGCACAGTAATCCTAGGCTTTCGCCACAAAACCAAATCTTCTTTAGCCCATTTCTTACCCCAAGGCACACCTATTCCCTTGATCCCTATACTTATTATTATCGAAACAATTAGCCTATTTATTCAACCCATAGCCCTTGCAGTCCGTCTAACCGCTAATATTACAGCTGGCCATCTTCTTATACACCTAATCGGCGGAGCAACCCTGGTATTATCAGCTATTAGTGCCCCAACAGCCTTTATCACATTTATCATTCTAATCCTTTTAACTGTCCTTGAACTAGCCGTAGCAATAATTCAAGCTTACGTATTTACTCTTCTAGTTAGCCTTTACCTACACGATAATACATAATGACCCACCAAACCCATGCTTACCATATAGTAAACCCAAGCCCATGACCATTAACAGGAGCTTTATCTGCCCTTCTTCTCACCTCCGGACTAATTATATGATTTCACTTTAACTCAAAATTACTTCTATCACTAGGATTTTTAACAAATACCCTAACCATGTACCAGTGATGACGTGATATTGTACGAGAAGGAACATTTCAAGGACACCACACGTCAATTGTCCAGAAGGGGTTACGTTACGGAATAGTCTTATTTATTATTTCAGAAGTTTTCTTTTTTTCAGGATTTTTCTGAGCTTTTTACCACTCTAGTTTAGCCCCAACACCTGAACTAGGCGGATGTTGACCCCCTACAGGTATCAAACCACTAAATCCTATAGAAGTACCATTACTAAACACTTCAGTTCTATTAGCATCAGGAGTCTCAATTACTTGGGCACATCACAGTCTAATAGAAGGTAATCGAAAACAAATAATCCAAGGTTTATCCATCACAATTGCTTTGGGGATCTACTTTACACTTCTCCAAGCCTCAGAGTACTTCGAAGCATCATTTACCATTTCAGACGGAGTTTATGGATCAACTTTCTTTGTAGCCACAGGATTCCATGGTCTTCATGTCATTATCGGCTCAACATTTCTCACAGTATGCTTATTACGACAATTATTCTACCACTTCACATCCAAACACCATTTTGGGTTTGAAGCAGCTGCATGATATTGACACTTCGTCGACGTAGTATGATTATTCCTCTATGTATCAATCTATTGATGAGGCTCATATTTTCTTAGTATAATTAGTATAGCTGACTTCCAATCAGCAGGCTCTGGAACAAAACTAGAAGGAAATAATAAATACACTAATCTCCCTTTTTATAAACTTTACCTTAGCTACTATCCTTATAATAGTAGCATTCTGATTGCCCCAACTTAACATTTACACAGAAAAAACTAGCCCTTACGAATGTGGTTTTGATCCCATAGAATCAGCACGTCTTCCATTTTCTCTAAAATTTTTCCTAATTGCTATTACCTTCCTACTATTTGACCTAGAAATTGCCCTTTTACTCCCTCTCCCATGAGCATCTCAAGCCACCAACCTTAATCTCACTATAATCATATCACTAGCTCTAATCACAATCCTAGCTTTAGGATTAGCTTATGAGTGACTTCAAAAGGGCCTTGAGTGAGTAGAATATGGTAATTAGTTTAATATAAAACAAATGATTTCGACTCATTAGATTATGTAGCCCTCATAATTACCAAAATGTCTTCAATCTGCTTAAATATCATAGTAGCTTACCTCTCCGCTTTCTTAGGAATGATAATTTATCGTTCCCATATGATATCATCACTACTCTGCCTAGAAGGAATAATACTGTCTATATTCATCATAGGAACCATAATCATCCTTAACTCTCACTATACCTTATCATTCACTGTGCCACTCATATTGCTCGTATTTGCTGCTTGCGAAGCAGCCGTAGGATTGGCCCTACTAGTTATAGTATCAAACACATATGGTCTAGATTACGTACAAAACCTTAACTTACTACAATGCTAAAAATTATTATTCCCACCTTCATACTAATTCCCCTAGTCTGACTGTCCAAAAAACATATAATCTGAACAAACACTACAGCACACAGCCTACTAATTACCTTAATCGCCCTAACTACGCTATACAAACCCAACAACAATGACCAAACCTACTCAGCAAATTTCACCTCAGACTCCCTATCATCTCCACTACTTATCCTAACAGTATGACTTCTACCCCTAATAATTATTGCTAGCCAACATCATCTAAAAAATGAGCCAATACATCGAAAAAAAACATTCATCTCTCTATTGGTCCTTCTACAAGCCCTGTTAATCATAACATTTTCAGCTACAGAAATAATCATATTTTACATTTTATTTGAAGCTACCCTGATCCCTACACTAATAATCATTACACGATGAGGAAACCAAACAGAGCGAATAAAAGCAGGAACATACTTCCTATTCTACACATTAGCAGGGTCCTTACCCTTACTAGTAGCATTAATCTATTTACAAAATACACTGGGATCCTTAAATTTCTTACTATTCAACTACTACCTTTCTCCCATAGCAACTAATTGATCCAACAACCTGCTCTGACTAGCATGCATCATAGCCTTCATAGTAAAAATACCATTATACGGCCTCCACTTATGATTACCCAAAGCCCACGTAGAAGCCCCTATCGCCGGATCAATAGTACTAGCAGCAATCCTTCTAAAACTCGGAGGTTATGGAATAATACGAATCACACCTCTTATTGCCCCTCTAACAAGTTACATAGCATACCCATTCATTATACTCTCATTATGAGGGATAATCATAACTAGCTCAATCTGTATACGCCAAACAGACCTAAAATCCCTCATTGCTTACTCCTCCGTAAGTCATATAGCACTAGTAATTGTAGCTATTATAATTCAAACACCGTGAAGCTATATAGGAGCTACCGCCCTTATAATTGCCCACGGTCTTACTTCATCAGTATTATTTTGCCTGGCAAACTCAAACTACGAACGAGTACACAGCCGGACAATAATACTAATACGAGGAACACAGACAATCCTCCCGCTCATAGCAACATGATGAATACTATCAAGCCTAGCAAATTTAGCTCTTCCCCCAACTATTAACCTAGTAGGAGAACTGCTAATCATTATAGCATCATTCTCCTGATCTCACTTAACAATTCTACTAATAGGGGCAAATATATTGATTACTGCTCTCTACTCCTTATACATGTTAATCTCTACACAGCGAGGCAAACTAACATATCACATTACAGATATAACTCCATCATTTACACGAGAAAACGCTCTAATAACTCTTCATCTTATACCCTTATTCCTCCTTACACTTAACCCTAAAATAATTCTAGGGAATATTTACTGTAAATATAGTTTAATGTAAAACATTAGATTGTGAATCTGATAATAGGAACTTAAGCCTCCTTATTTACCGAGAAAGATAAATAGAACTGCTAATTCTAAACCCCGTGAGTAAGAGCACGGCTTCCTCGACTTTTATAGGATAGAAGTAATCCATTGGTCTTAGGAATCAAAAAATTGGTGCAACTCCAAATAAAAGTAATAAATCTAATACTAACTATATTTATTTTAACACTAACAATTCTACTAGTGCCCATTCTCACACCCATGACCAACCTACACAAACTCCTTCCATACCCCCACTACGTCAAATCAATCGTTTCAATTTCTTTCATATTTAGCTTAATCCCAACTATAATACTTTTACACCACTGCTACGAAGCAACAATCTCTAACTGAAGCTGGCTCTCCATCAACACTCTAAACTTAAACATAAGTTTTAAATTAGATTATTTCTCAATTCTGTTTACCTCAGTAGCCTTATTCGTAACATGATCAATTATAGAATTTTCCCTGTGGTATATACACTCAGACCCTTACATTGATAAATTCTTTAAATACCTACTCACATTCCTGATCACTATAATAATCCTAGTTACAGCTAACAACCTATTCCAACTCTTTATTGGATGAGAAGGAGTAGGCATCATATCCTTCCTACTAATCGGCTGATGGTATGGACGAACAGATGCAAATACAGCAGCTTTACAAGCTGTTTTATACAATCGAATCGGAGATATTGGATTCGTTATCTCCATAGCATGATTTATAACCCACTCTAACTCATGAGAACTGCAACAATTATTTATTACATATGATAAATCAAACTCACTTCCCCTAATTGGCCTCCTATTAGCAGCAACCGGTAAATCCGCACAATTTGGCCTACATCCATGACTCCCATCAGCAATAGAAGGCCCAACACCAGTATCAGCACTACTCCACTCCAGCACTATAGTAGTTGCAGGCATCTTCCTACTGATCCGCTTCTACCCTTTAATACAAGACAATATAACCATACAAACAATCTCAATATGCCTAGGCGCTATTACAACACTTTTCACTGCTCTATGCGCTCTAACTCAAAACGATATTAAAAAAATTATCGCATTCTCAACTTCCAGTCAACTCGGACTAATAATAGTCACTATCGGGATCAATCAACCTTACATTGCCTTTCTACACGTCTGCATACATGCATTCTTCAAAGCTATATTATTCATGTGCTCAGGGTCTATTATTCACAACTTAAATGATGAACAGGATATTCGAAAAATAGGAGGACTATATAAACCTATACCTTTTACCTCTTCCTCTCTCATTATCGGAAGCTTAGCACTTACAGGCATGCCATTCCTAACTGGATTTTACTCCAAAGACTTAATTATTGAATCTGCGAGCTTATCATATGCAAATGCTTGAGCCCTATTATTAACCTTCACAGCCACCTCACTAACCGCTGTATATAGTACACGAATTATCTTCTATGCTCTACTCAACCAGCCCCGATTTCCTCTCCCTCATAATATAAATGAAAATAATCCCATACTAATTAACTCCATTAAACGCCTTGCAGTAGGCAGCATCTTTGCAGGATTTCTCATTTCAAACAGCATCCATCCCCTCGACGTACCACAAATAACCATACCTTTATACCTAAAAACATCTGCACTAACAGTAACAATCCTAGGTTTCCTAATCGCAATAGAGTTAAACTCACTAACACTCAACCTAAAAATTAACTTCTCTTCTAACCTGTCAAATTTTTCCAGTATGCTAGGTTACTTTCCCACAACAATCCACCGATCACTCCCACATAAAAACCTACTAGTTAACCAAAACCTTGCATCCTCCATAATCGACTTAATCTGATTAGAAAAATCAGCCCCAAAAAGCTTCTCCCACAGCCAAACAATCGCATCAACTATTACGTCAAACCAAATAGGAATAATCAAACTATACTCATTATCTTTCCTAATCTCCATAACTATAGCTCTATTACTCACATTCTATTTCCTCGAGTAATCTCAATAGCAATGAAAATACCCACAAATAATGACCACCCAGCTACTACCATTAATCAACAGTTATAGCTATAAATAGCTGCTACACCAATAGAATCTTCTCGAAGAAACCCAACCCCTCCTTCATCATCGTAGATCACCCACTCACCCATATTATTAAACTCAACTACAACTTCAATTTGGTCATAATTTACTCATCAATAAAATAACATTAACTCCATTAGTAAACCTAATAATAAAGACCCTCAAATAATAATGCTAGATCCCCATGTCTCAGGATACTCCTCAGTAGCTATCGCAGTAGTATAACCAAACACAACCATTATACCTCCCAAATAAACTAAAAACACTATTAACCCTAAAAATGAACCCCCAAAACTTAAGATAATACCACATCCCACACCCCCACTAATAATTAATGCCAATCCCCCATACACTGGTGAAGGTTTAACGGATAAACCAATAAACCCTATTACAAATAATACGCTTAATAAAAATACAATATTTAAAGTCATAATTCCCACATGGAGTCTAACCATGACCTATGATATGAAAAACCATCGTTGTAATTCAACTACAAGAACTAATGACAAACATCCGAAAGTCTCACCCACTTTTTAAAATTATTAATCACTCATTCATTGACCTCCCCACTCCATCCAACATCTCAGCATGATGAAACTTCGGCTCACTTCTGGGAATCTGCTTAATTATCCAAATCCTTACGGGTCTATTCCTAGCAATACATTACACTGCCGACACAACTACAGCATTTTCATCAGTAACCCATATTTGCCGAGACGTCAACTACGGATGACTAATTCGTTACCTCCACGCTAACGGAGCCTCAATATTCTTTATCTGCTTATATCTTCATGTAGGCCGAGGATTGTACTATGGATCTTACATATTTACAGAAACTTGAAATATCGGAATCCTCTTACTATTTACAGTAATGGCTACTGCCTTCATAGGGTACGTCCTCCCATGAGGACAAATATCCTTCTGAGGGGCTACCGTCATTACCAATTTATTATCAGCAATCCCCTATATTGGCACAACACTAGTTGAATGGATTTGAGGAGGCTTCTCAGTAGATAAAGCAACCTTAACACGATTCTTTGCCTTTCACTTTATCCTACCATTCATTATCATAGCCTTAGTACTAGTGCATCTACTATTCCTACATGAAACAGGATCAAACAACCCATCAGGCATTAACTCAAACTCAGACAAAATTCCATTCCATCCCTACTACACAATCAAAGATATCCTAGGCCTCCTATTAATACTAACAGTCTTACTAATTCTAGTATTATTTTCCCCAGACCTTTTAGGAGACCCAGACAACTATACTCCAGCAAACCCTTTAAATACTCCTCCTCATATTAAACCAGAATGATATTTTCTATTTGCTTACGCTATCCTACGCTCAATCCCCAACAAACTCGGAGGAGTCTTAGCCCTTATCTTCTCTATCCTAATCCTAGCAATTATTCCCCTTCTTCATACATCAAAGCAACGAAGCATATCATTCCGCCCTTTCAGCCAATGCTTATTCTGAATCCTAGCTGCTAATCTACTTATCCTTACATGAATTGGAGGCCAACCAGTTGAATACCCATTCACTACTATTGGCCAACTAGCATCCATCTCCTACTTCTCTATTTTACTAATTATTATGCCTCTTACCAGCATTATAGAAAACAAATTACTCAAATGAAGAGTCCTAGTAGTATAAACATTACATTGGTCTTGTAAACCAAAAATGAAGAATAACCCCTTCCTAAGACTCCCTCAGGAAAGAAGTAACAACCCCACCATCAGCACCCAAAGCTGAAATTCTTTATTAAACTATTTCCTGATCCACCCTCTTCTATAGAGTGCACAATATATTTATGTACATCGTGCATTAATGCATGTCCCCATAAGGTTATGTATTAGTACTATACATGTATAACACCACATAGACCATACTATGTATAATCAACATTAAAATATTTTCCCCACGCATAATAAGCAGGTAATTTAAACGAAGAATTTACCCAAACCATTATACTATTTATCGTGCATAACTGTAATTCAACACGAATATTCACATCCTACAACAACTCGTAATCTGACATACACCATTCAAGTCAAATCAATCCAAATCAATATGACTATCACTTTCCATTAGTTCGTCTCTTAATCTACCATCCTCCGTGAAACCAGCAACCCGACAGACAGGGATCCCTCTTCTCGCTCCGGGCCCATAAATTGTGGGGGTTTCTATTTAATGTAATTTAAAAGACATCTGGTTCTTACTTCAGGGCCATAACGACTAAGATCGCCCACTCGTTCCTCTTAAATAAGACATCTCGATGGACTAATGACTAATCAGCCCATGCTCACACATAACTGAGGTTTCATACATTTGGTATCTTTTTAATTTTAGGGATGCTGTGACTCAGCTAAGCCGTCAAGGCATGGTCTCATTCAATTCAATTGTAGCTGGACTTATAAATCAAATATTCTTGCTTCGCACGAAGTTATTTCAGTTGTGATTTCTTTTAATGCTTGAAGGACATAAGTTAATTTTTACACACACACGTACACGCACACGTACACGCACACACGTATACGTACACGTACGCACGTACACGTACACGTACACGTACACGTACACGTACACGTACACGTACACGTACACGTACGCACGTACGTACACGTACACGTACACGTACACGTACACGTACACGTACACGTACACGTACACGCACACGTACACGTACACGTACACGTACACGTACACGTACACGTACACGTACACGTACGCACGTACGCACGTACGTACACGTACACGTACACGTACACGTACACGTACACGTACACGTACACGTACACGTACACGTACACGCGCACACACGTACACGTGAAAATACCAATAGCAATCTATTGACAAACCCCCCTTTCCCCCCGTAAATTTAATAGCTTTAATTGTATGGCTTTTTATCTACCACACAACGTATGCTCTCATCCCTGCCAAACCCCAAAAACAGGAATTACACACACTCTCACTACTAAAAACCGGCTTTAAAAATAATTTTCCCTCCCAATTTTCTATCATAGAATTCACCTTCCCCATTACTATTACATGCTCTCCTGTTGTATTAGTACTAAAAATTCTATTACCCATTCTATGAACATAGACAAGATTAATTATATAATAAATATACG